TATTCCTTGAATATCTATACATTTTTTTAGAGATTAGACGAAATAAAATAATTGAAGTTTAACCAGCCAGAATAATGGAGGTTTCATTCATATCTTATTATGGATGGTATAAATAACAAAATTTATAAATACAATAATATAGCTATTCATTGAGAATCTCAATTTTGAATGATACTTATTTCGTATGAGCCAATAGGATGAAAAAGGTCTGCATCATTAACTATGTAAGATACACAGTAAGATACACATCAACATCAATTATATATCCGGCTCCGCAAAATAAAAAGTACCATCAAAGAAATGAAGAAAATAGAAATACCAAAAAAATACAAAAAAACGGACCGGATTTTTTTGTAATATATCTGAGATGAATTTTTACTATTCCCAACCTCTGAATTCACCTAGATTCCACTTTTTGGTCTTTCAACCAACAAATTTAACCATTTGAATATTAGAGAATATCTGCGGACACCTAGATAAATTATGTATGATAATCAAGACCACTAAAATATATATATCTATTTAATAAATATATATCTATTCCCAAAATTCATTAAAATGAATATGGGAATAGATACTCATACAAAGGAATCGCCGGGAACCAGATTTGAACTGGTGACACGAGGATTTTCAGTCCTCTGCTCTACCGGCTGAGCTATCCCGACCATTCTTGACGCACTATCCTCATTTTAAGAAATTAGTTGAGTCTATGTCAACTAAATAAAAAAAAAAGAGGATATAGGATAAAAAATTAGAGAATAATAGGGGCTTTTGGGGATAGAGGGACTTGAACCCTCACGATTTCTAAAGTCGACGGATTTTCCTCTTACTAAAAATTTCATTGGTGTCGGTATTGACATGTAGAATGGGACTCTATCTTTATTCTCGTCTGATTAATCATTTCTTCAAAAGATCCATCAGACTATGTTGGAGTGACTGATTTGATCAATGAATATTACATTTTTTCTTCAAGTTGGAATTGGAATTCATTTCATTCCCATCTTTTGTGATCGAAATCGAATCGAAATATTTCCAAATATAAGTTTGTAATTTTCATTAATCAACTGAAATAGTATTTCAGTAAATATATATAAACATATATATGTTTATCCTTGATCCTTTCTGGAATTTTGATAGAAGGATTCATTTCCTACTGCGAAAGGAAATGTTAATGTTGTCAACTCCATTTGTTAGAACAGCTTCCATTGAGTCTCTGCACCTATCCTTTTTTGTTTAATTTTAACTTTCTGAACTTTTACTTTTATTTTTTTGTTTTCGGAAAGCAGGATTTGGCTCAGGATTGCCCATTGTGAATTCCAGGGTTTCTCTGAATTTGAAAGTTTTCACTTGGTAAGTTTCCATACCAAGGCTCAATCCAATTAAGTCCGTAGCGTCTACCAATTTCGCCATATCCCCCCCTTTTTTTCTTTGAGATTGGGATCTCATTAGGATGTTTTTTCATTTGTATTATGAGAATGTAATACCTATTCCCATTAAAAAAAAAAAAGTTTCCTTCTATCATTGTTTAATTGATTTTCTTTCGTCTATATTGGATAGCCATATTTGGTCGAATCAGAAATGATTCTATTATCTCTGTATTCGCAATTCAATATAGAGAGATATATACCACATATCTATCTCTTTTTTATCTCCCCCCTTCTATCATTTTTTGATAGAATTTGTAATACTCGAACGTTCGATTCTTTTTCTTTTTTCCTTAGAGCGGACAGATACCGACCCTATCATAATAATTCTAATATAATAAAAAAAACTAAAAGCAAAAATCCATTTATTAATATTAATTTCGAATTCGATAGAAATATCGAATTTCTAATTACTTAATTTATATATTTTAATTTAATTTCTTTTGATAATCCATCCAATTTTTTAGAATTCTAATGTAGAATTCTATTCTATACATTATTCTATATTCTATACATTATATTAATTATATTATTTTTTTTTTTATTTTATTAATTAAATTATTATATAAATCTATTATTTAATATAAATTACTTTGTCCTGTAATCTCATTATTCATTATAATAAGAATATTAGATTATAGTATTCTTTTCAATTTGAAATCTAATCTACTACTATTAGTCATTATTTCAAAGATTGAAATAAAGATTTGTATTTGAAATAGTCTATTATATTTAGATTATATTTATATATATTTAAAATAGAAATAGAAGGTATTCTAGTTCGAGAATTCTTAATTATATTAATTATTATATTAATATATAATAATATATATTATAAAAAAAATTGATTATTAAATAAAAGATCATAGAATAGAAGAGATATAATAAATAAGAATTATGTGTTAGATGTAAATATTTTATTTATTATTTAATATATATTTATCTATATCTATTATATTGAATTTTTAGAGATGAAAACTATGTTATGAAGAGCTAATAAATAAACAATTAATAAGTAATATCCGAGTAGTAAGTAATATCCGAGTAGTTTATGAAAGAATTCAGAATTATGCATG